AAAAAAATGAAGATATGCACTAACTTAAACTAACTTAAATATCATTTTTTTATTTTTATTTCTTTTGAACTTATTTTTTCTGAGTTTCTGCTAAATACTTGAAAATATTCAAATCAAGAAGTTCTAATTGGTCAAATCAGATGAAAGAAAGAAACAAATAACTCGTCTCTTTTGGAATTTTCAAATTCCAGTCAAATTAGACCTATTTTTTTTCCAAAATTTGATAAGTTACTAAAAATATTATTCTGTTTTTTCTATTTTTAGAAATTAGTAATATTTTATGAGATTTTCCCATATTTTTCACCCATCTTATCTACTCCTTTCATTTTTAGTTTAGATTTTTTTTGAACAATAAATGTCTTTCACATCCAGTTATACCAATGAGAAATTTCTTAAATTTTTTTTAAATGGCAGTTCCAAAAAAACGTACTTCTGCATCAAAAAAGCGTATTCGTAAAAACTTTTGGAAAAGAAAGGGGTATTGGACAGCGTTAAAAGCGTTTTCCTTAGGGAAATCTCTTTCTACCGGCAATTCTAAAAGTTTTTTGAGCGACAAACAAATAAAAAAATAAAATTAAGTAATATAATAAAACATAACAGGTTGGAATAATTTAAATTGGTCTGACTTAATTTTTGAGTTATTTCAGTTCGAAAATCCAACTCGCCGATCCCATTTCCTATTGAGTTACTCAAAAGGAAATGGGATTCGTTCCGCTCTTAAAATTAAAATATGTAGAATAAGAATTCTTCTATTTACCTTTCCGATCTTCTATTTACCTTTCCGAATTGAAAAACAAAAAGCAAGTATTCTTTTTGTTGACAAAAAAAAGAAAGTTTTTTTTTCGTATATTTCCTAATTTACAAGTATTATTTTCCCCACTAACTTATTTGATTTGGAATAGAATGAATGAATTATAGGGTTTTCTCGTTTGTACAACCTTTTTACTTTTCTAAATTCCTATATAGACCTCATCTATATCTCGCTATCAATCCACACAAAACACTTAGTGAAGATGTTCTGGCTAAAAGATGTGTCAATTTTAAATAATACAAAATGGGTTCTTTTTTTTGGGGGGGGAGGGGGGTTCTATCACTTAATTCATATCTCGTTTTACAAGACGAGGAAAGTAGAAAAAATAGAAACACAATAAAACTAAAACCCCAGCCTAAAATGAAAATAATGAACCTTCAAATACCTAGTTGAACGGATTTTTATTGATCAATTTGAATCTTTCATAAAAAAATATTACAGCCAATTGAATTCTAAAATCTAGACAATTGCTTATTCATAGGCTATTATGAATTCAAGACAAGCCGCTATGGTGAAATTGGTAGACACGCTGCTCTTAGGAAGCAGTGCTAGAGCATCTCGGTTCGAGTCCGAGTGGCGGCATGTGATTTACTAAAAAAAGTAAACAGAGCCTATAATGAATAATGAATTCAATTCCCTATTTTGATTTTATAATTTAAGGATTCCTTTTTTTGATTTATTTTTATGATATTTTCAACCTTAGAGCATATATTAACTCATATTTCTTTTTCGATCGTTTCAATAATAATTACAATTCATTTGATAACCTTTTTAGTCGATGAACTCATAAAACTATATGATTCGTCCAAAAAGGGCATGATAATAACTTTTTTGTGTATAACAGGATTATTAATTACTCGTTGGATTTATTCAGGACATTTTCCACTAAGTGATTTATATGAATCGTTAATCTTTCTTTCATGGAGTTTTTCCCTTATTCATATAGTTCCGCATTTCAAAAAAAACCAAAACCTGCTAAGCACAATAATTGGTCCAAGTGCTATTTTTACACAGGGCTTTGCTACTTCAGGTCTTTTAACTGAAATACGCGAATCCAAAATATTAGTACCCGCTCTTCAATCCGAGTGGCTAATAATGCACGTAAGTATGATGATATTAGGCTATGCAGCCCTTTTATGTGGATCATTATTATCAGTATCTCTTCTAGTCATTGCAGTTAAAAAAAAGAGAAAGTTTTTTTCTACGAGTAATCATTTTTTAAATGAGTCGTTTTTCTTTGGTGAGATCGAATATATGAATGAACGGAGTAATTTTTTTCAAAAGACTTCTTTTTTTTATCCAAGGAATTATTACAGATCGCAATTAATTCAACAATTGGATTATTGGAGTTATCGGGTTATTAGTCTAGGGTTTATCTTTTTAACCATAGGAATTCTTTCGGGGGCAGTATGGGCTAATGAAACGTGGGGATCCTATTGGAGTTGGGACCCAAAAGAAACTTGGGCTTTTATTACGTGGATCGTATTCGCTATTTATTTACATATTCGAACAAATATAAAGTGGAAGGGTACAAATTCAGCAATTGTGGCGTCTATTGGATTTCTTATAATTTGGATATGCTATTTTGGAGTCAATCTATTAGGAATAGGACTACATAGTTATGGTTCATTTACATTTAATTGAATTAAAAAAGGGTCTTTTCGAATACGAATAGAAAAGTGTATATCG